ATGAAAAAATGAATTTTTTCAACAAATCATAAAGATATTGGAATTATATATTTTATTTTCTCTATTTGAGCAGGAATAATAGGATCTTCTTTAAGTATAATTATTCGATTAGAATTAAACTCAGGTAATTCTTTAATTAATAATGATCAAATTTATAATTCTATTATTACTAGTCATGCTTTTATTATAATTTTTTTTATAGTTATACCTTTTATAATTGGAGGATTTGGAAATTTTTTAATCCCTTTAATATTAGGATCTCCAGATATAGCTTATCCCCGGATAAACAATATAAGATTTTGACTCTTACCTCCTTCTATCTCTCTCCTTATTTTAAGAAATTTTATAAATGAAGGAACTGGAACAGGATGAACTATTTATCCACCATTAGCATCAAATATTTTTCATAATGGTTCATCAATAGATTTAACAATTTTTTCCCTCCATATTGCAGGTATATCTTCAATTCTTGGAGCTATTAATTTTATTTCTTCAATTTTAAATATAAGTAATAAAAATTTTTCAATTGATAAAATTCCTTTATTTATTTGATCAATTTTAATTACCACAATTCTTCTTCTTTTATCTTTACCAGTATTAGCAGGAGCTATCACTATACTTCTTACTGATCGAAATATAAATACTTCTTTTTTTGATCCTTCTGGAGGAGGAGATCCAATTTTATTTCAACATTTATTTTGATTTTTTGGTCACCCAGAAGTTTATATTTTAATCCTACCAGGATTTGGCTTAATTTCTCATATTATTACTCAAGAAAGAGGAAAAAAAGAAACTTTTGGAACATTAGGAATAATTTACGCTTTAATAGCTATTGGATTTTTAGGATTTATTGTCTGAGCCCATCATATATTTACCATTGGTCTTGATGTAGATACACGAGCTTATTTTACTTCCGCAACAATAATTATTGCAATTCCTACAGGTATTAAAATTTTTAGATGAATCACAACTCTCCACGGAATAAAAATTAATTATAATTCAACTTTATGATGAACTATAGGATTTATTTTTTTATTTACTATAGGAGGATTAACAGGAATTATACTTTCTAATTCATCAATTGATATTATTCTTCATGACACTTATTATGTTGTAGCTCATTTTCATTATGTACTTTCTATAGGAGCTGTTTTTGCTATTATAGCTGGCTTTATTCACTGATTTCCTTTAATAACTGGATACACTTTAAATAATTATCTTCTCAATATTCAATTTTTAACTATATTTATTGGAGTTAATATAACCTTTTTCCCTCAACATTTTTTAGGATTAAGAGGAATACCTCGTCGATATTCAGACTACCCAGATTCTTTTTTATCTTGAAATATAATTTCATCTATAGGAGCAATAATTTCAATTATTAGACTTATTTTCTTAATATTCTTAACTTGAGAATCATTTTCATCAAAACGTTTAATTTTAAATTTATTTTTTATAAATTCTTCTTTAGAATGATTAAGAAAATATCCACCTATTAATCATAGATATAATGAAATTCCTTCTATTTAAATTTTATTTGAATATTTAAATTAAATTATTAATTTAATATGGCAGAATTAAGTGCAATGGACTTAAATTCCTTATATAAAATTTTTTTTTATTAAAAATAAATACTTGATTAATTTCTTTACAAAATTCAAATTCCCCTTCTTATGATATAATAATTTTTTTCCATGATTTTACTATAATAATCCTATTTTTAATTATAATATTAATTTTTTGTATTATATTCACTATTATTAATAATAAATTAAATAGACGTTCAATCCTTCAAGGTCATTTAATTGAATTAATTTGAACAATTATTCCTATAATTATCCTAATTTTCATTGCTGTTCCATCTATTAAAATTTTATATCTTACAGATGAAATATTTAATAATAAATTAACAATTAAAACATTAGGTCATCAATGATATTGAAGATATGAATATTCAGACTTTATAAATATTGAATTTAATTCATTTATAATTAATTCCAATAATTTATCCTTAAATAAATTCCGACTTCTAGATGTAGATAATCGTTGTATTATTCCTTTTAAATATCCAATTCGAATTTTAACTTCATCTACTGATGTAATTCATTCTTGAACAATTCCCTCTTTAGGAATTAAAATAGATTCAACTCCAGGACGATTAAATCAATCAATATTAATTACAATCCGACCAGGAATTTTTTTTGGACAATGTTCAGAAATTTGTGGAATAAATCATAGTTTCATACCTATTGTTCTTGAATCCACTAATTTCTTAAATTTTAAAAATTGATTAAAATTAATAATTTAAAATATTAATTTACATTAAATGACTGAAATAAGTAAGTTTTGATTTTTTAAATCAAATATATTAGATTAACTACTATTTTTAATGAAATGAATTAGTTTAAAAATTTAAAACATTAAATTGTCAATTTAAAAATATTTAATTATATTCTTTAATTCCACAGATAAGATCAACTATATGAATTTTAATTCTATTAATGACTTTATTTTTTTATTTATTAATTTTAAGAATATTATTTTTTATAATTTTTTCTAATTTAATAATTAAATTAGATTTATCTAAAAATAAATGAATTTGAAAATGATATTAAATTTATTTTCTATTTTTGATCCATCAACTTCTATTAATCTATCATTAAATTGAATTAGAATATTTCTTATTTTTTTAATTTTTCCTTTACAATTTTGATTAATTCCATCACGATCCCAATTTTTTTTAAAATTAATACTCAATTTTTTACTTAAAGAAATAAAAATTTTAATTAATTACTCTTTATCAAATTTAATTATTTTCTTAAGATTATTTTTAATAATTTTAAGAAGAAATTTTTTAGGTTTATTCCCATATATTTTTACATCTTCAAGTCATTTAAGATTCTGCTTATCTTTATCTATAACTTTTTGAATTAGAATAATTATATTTAGATTAGTAAATTTTATAAATGACTTTTTATCCCACCTAACCCCACAAGGTACCCCATATATTCTTATACCTTTTATAGTATTAATTGAATCTATTAGATTAATTATTCGTCCTTTAACTTTATCTATTCGTTTAACTGCAAATATAATTGCAGGACATTTACTTTTTTCTCTTTTAGGTATACAAGCTCAAATTATAAAAAATTATTTAATTAGAATAATTATAATTCCTGAACTTTTATTATTTATTTTAGAATTATCTGTTTCAATTATTCAAGCTTATGTATTTATAATTTTAATGACTCTGTATAGAAGAGAAATTTAAATATTTAAATTTATGACTAAAATTCATCAAAATCATCCTTTTCACCTTGTTTCTTTAAGTCCCTGACCTATTCTAATTTCTTTAAGGTTATTTAATACTTTAATTTACACAATTATATGATTTTATAAATTTAAATATATAATTACATTTTTACACTCAATTCCACTTATTTATACAATTTATCTACCATTCATTGTATCAATTTTATGTATTTATCAATGATGACGAGATGTAACTCGTGAATCAACTTTCCAAGGATTACATACAAAGTGAGTCTATCATGGATTACAATTAGGAATAATTCTTTTTATTATTTCTGAAATTTTTTTTTTTATTTCTTTTTTCTGAACTTTTTTTCATTCATCTTTAGCTCCAACAATTGAAATTGGACAACTTTGACCTCCATTAGGTATTAAACCTTTTAACCCTTATGATATTCCTTTAATAAATACAATCATTTTACTTTCTTCAGGTCTTTCAATTACATGAACACATCATTCAATTTTAAATAAAAATTTTAAAGAAAGTCTAAAAAGATTATTTTTAACTTTAAATCTCGGTATATATTTTACTTTTTTACAAATAATTGAATATTTAAATTCTCCATTTTCTTTAGCTGATTCAATTTATGGAGCTATTTTCTTTATTACAACAGGATTCCACGGAATTCATGTAATTATTGGTTCATCTTTTTTAACTATTTGTTTTTACCGATTATATATCTTACATTTTAGAAAAATTCATCATTTTGGATTTGAAGCCGCAGCTTGATATTGACATTTCGTTGATGTAATTTGATTATTTTTATATATTTCAATTTATTGATGAAGATATTAAAATTTAGATAAAATACAAATACCCTTTAAAATTTATATAGTATAAAACATTACACTTAATTTCCAATTAAAAAATTTAATAATTTACTATTAATATAAATAATTATATTTATCTCATACCTAATAGTTATATTTCTTTTATCTTTTTTTATTTTTATAATTAATTTTTTATTCTCTTTTAAAATATTTAAAATACGAGAAAAAATATCTTCCTTTGAATGTGGATTTGACCCATTAAATAGACCTCGATTACCTTTTAGAATTCAATTTTTCTTAATTAGATTAATTTTTTTAATTTTTGATATTGAAATTACCCTCATTATTCCTTTAATTTACATATATACTTTAAATAAAACTATAATTTTTACATCATTATTATTTATATTTATTTTAATTATTGGATTAATAATTGAGTATTTAGAACAATCTATTGATTGAAAAAATTAAGGATTTTAGTTAAATTTTTTATAACATTTAAATTGCATTTAAAAATTATATACTTATTTTATAAATCTTAAATCTTTTAAAGTAAATTACATTTAATTTCGACTTAAACTTTGATTATTTTTAATCTAAAAGACAATTAATTGAAACCAAAAAAAGAGGCAAATTATTGTTAATAATTTTATTGAATTAAATATTCCAATTAATCCAATTATTCAGAAATAATTAAAATTGAACTTCTAATTCATTAATTTATGATATTTAATCATTTTATTTCTAATATATATTTATATAGTTTAAAAATAAAAACATTATATTTTCATTATAAAAAAAATAATTTTATTTATTTATAAATTATTCAAAAATAAAAATATTTTTTTAATATCTTCAATATTATGCTTTAATATAAGCTATTTAAATTTAAATTAAAAAATAAAATAAAAATATATAAATTACATTAATAAAAATAAATATAAAAATTTTATAATTATTAAAATAAATTTTAATATTTTTTATAAAATTTAATAAAAAATTCTTTCTCATAAATTCAACTCAACAATTATCAAATTTATAAAATTTTAATCCAAAATCTAAATAATATTTATAATTAAAAAAATAAATATAATTTAAAAATCATATAGATCTAAAAAAATATCTATAAAAATATAAATTTAAATGATTTTTAATATTTAAAATTATAATTATTCCTCCTAAAATCAATATAATAAAAGTACTTATTTTTACAAAAATTAATATAAATAAAAAATAATTATCATAAAAAAATACTCATATTATTATAGATCCTCTTAATAAACTTAAAAATATTAAAATTAATATTGATAAATTTATTAATATATTTTCTTTATAATAATAAAATCTCCCTCTTTTTAACTGCCTAAATATAATTAAGTAAAATAAACGTAATGAATAAGAAACTGTAAAAGATAACGATATTAAAATTATAATTAATAAAAATAAATTTATTTTTATTAAATAAATTATTTCTATAATTAAATCTTTTGAGTAAAATCCTGAAAAAAAAGGAAACCCTATTAAAGATAAGTTACAAATATAAAAACTTATTATAGTAAAAGGAATATAATCATTTATTTTACCTCTAAATCGAATGTCTTGATTGTTATTTATTAAATGAATTATAATCCCTGCACACATAAATAATAAAGATTTAAAAATAGCATGAATAAGTAAATGAAAAAAAGATAGTAATTCAAACCCTAAACTTAAAATTATTATTATTAATCCTAATTGACTTAAAGTAGATAAAGCAATAATTTTTTTCAAATCATTTTCAAAATTAGCTATTAATCCCGATATAAATATCGTAAAAATTGAACAATATAATAAAATTTTGATAAATAAACTTCTTAAAAAAAATTTATTAAATCGAATTATAAGATAAATTCCTGCTGTTACTAATGTAGAAGAATGAACTAATGCAGATACCGGAGTTGGTGCAGCTATTGCTATTGGTAACCATACAGAAAAAGGAATTTGAGCTCTTTTTGTTAAAGATGCTAATAAAATTAATATTAAAACTAATAAATACCTATTATTCAAAAAATAAATATTTCAACTCCCAATTAAAAATATTAAACCAATTGAAATTAACAATCCAATATCTCCAATTCGATTACATAAAACCGTTACTATCCCCGAATTATAAGATAAATAATTTTGATAATAAATTACTAAACAATAAGAAATTAATCCTAATCCATCCCATCCAAATAAAATTCTAATTAAATTAGGACTAATAATTATCATAATTATTGATAAAATAAATAAATTTACTAATAATAAAAATCGTTCAAAATAAATCTCCCCCTTTATATAAATTATACAATATATTATAATTATTGAAGAAATTAATAAAATTACTCTAATAAATAAACAAGAAATTCAATCTAATAAAATAAAAAACTCTATATTTACTCTATTTAAATTTATTAACATTCATTCTAATATATACCTTAAATTAAAAAAATTTAAAAATATTCTTAATAAAAAAAATATTAAACATAATAAAATTATAAAAAAAAAATAAATTATAAAATTTATAATTTAAAATAAAAAATTTATATCTTTAATTCCACAAACTAATATTTTTAAAATTAAACTATTTAAATTAAATCTTAAATAAATTAATATATTTTTTAATAAAATATCCTTATATTTATAATAAATAAAATTAATGGATAAATATGAATAAATAAAATTATTAAATCTTTAATATAAATTATTAAAAATTCTCCTTCAAATCTCACATCCCCATGTTGAATATAAGAATATAAATATAAAGAATAAGCTCTACTAAATATACAAATTAAAGCTATAATTATTACTATAAAAATTTCTCACTTAATAATAACATTCATTATTAAAATTTCTCTAAAAAATCTTAAAGAAAAAGGAAAAGAAAAATTAGTCACACATAAAATAAATCATCAAACCCTTAAAAAAAAAAATAAATTTATTATCCCTTTATTTAAAAATATTAAACGACTTAAAGATCGTTCATAATATAAATTAACTATAAAAAATAATCCAGATGAACATAATCCATGAGAAATTATTAAAATATATCTTCTAATTATACCTATTTTTATTAATGTCAATAATGAACATATTAATACATTTATATGAACAACTGAAGAATAAGCTACTAATTTTTTTATATCAATTTGAATTAAACAAACTAAACTTATTATTAATCTTCCAATGATTCCCACACTAAAAATAAAATAATTATATTTAATACATAAAAATATAAAAATTTTCATTAAACGTAATAATCCATATCCCCCTAATTTTAATAAAATAGCTGCTAAAATTATTGATCCATACACAGGAGCTTCTAAATGAGCTTTAGGAAGTCAAATATGAAAAATATAAATTGGAAGTTTAATATAAAAAGCTAAAAATAAAATAATATAATCTCAACCCCCCATGTTAAAATTAATTTTATCAATTATTAATATAATTAAATCAAAAGATCCATAAAATTTTATTAATTTAATTAAATAAATTAATAAAGGTAATGAAATAAATATTGTATATAATAATAAATAATATGCAGCAATTAATCGTTCATAATTTATCCCTCAATAAACAATCATAATAAATATAGGAATTAATCTTAATTCAAATATTAAATAAAACATTAATAAATTTAAAGAAATAAAAAAAATAATTAAAATTAATAATAAAATCAAAAAAATTAATAATTTTTTTAAATAATCCTCCATAATAAATTTATTATTTTCAATAATTATAAATACTAAACTTAAAATTCAAAATCTTAACATAATTATTAAATAAGAATATAAATCTACACCAAAATTTAACCTAATCATAAAATAAATTTCTTCCTTAACTATAAATAAAAATAAATTAATAAATCTTATTAAAAAAATAATATTATAAAAAAATATAACTTTTTTATTTAATAATAAAAATATAAATAATAATATAAAAATTATTTTTATCATAATTCTCATTTAAAATTTATTAATATTTAAAAAATAATATAAATCATTACCATGAAAACGAACAATTAAAACTAACATTGCTAACCCTAAAATTCCCTCACATACTCTAAAAACCAAAAAATAAATTACAAATAATTCTAAATTTATTAAACTAAAAATCATATATATTAATATAAAAATTCTTAAAATAATATACTCAATAATTATTAAAATTAATAATATATATTTAAATATTATAATTATTATAATTAAAATAAATAAATACATATATATATAAATTAAAATATCTTTATAAATTACTAGAATAGTTTAATTAAAACATTAATTTTGTAAATTGAAAATATTTAATTTAATAAATTAATAGTACTAATCTCAAAAAAATAATTAAATTTATACTTTTAATCTCCAAAATTAATATTCTTTTTTAAATTATTTCTTGATTCAAAATTTCTTAATAAATTTATAATTATGATTAAAGAATTAACTATTATAAATTTAATTAATATTTTTATTTTATTATTTACCTTAATTTTAATTAATATGATTAATTTAAATCCAATTATAATTATAATTAACTTAATTATTTTTAGAATAATAATTTGTATAAAAATTTCACTATGAAAACCAAATTTTTTATACTCAATTATTTTATTCTTAATCATAATTAGGGGTATACTAATTATTTTTTTATACTTTTCCAGTTTAATTTCTAATGAACAAATCTCTCATAAATTTAATTTACTACTACTATTCAATTATATTATTAATTTTTTTGTATTTATTAATTTAAATTATAATATTAAATTCATAAATCTAGAACTTAAAAAATTTAATTTCTTAGATATTTATTCTATTAATAAATTTAATGAAATAAATAATCAAAATATTTTAAATTTTTATATATATCCATTTAATAATCTTACAATTATTTCAATATTTTATTTACTTATCACTTTATTTTCAATTATTAAAATTTGTTCAATTAAATCCAATACTTTACGAAAAATTTCTTAAATTAAAAACTAATATAATTTATTCACCCCCTTTATTCAATTATGAATAAAAACTTTACTAATACCATATACACCACTTTATTTAAATTACCTACCCCTATTAATATTTCTTACTGATGAAATTTAGGTTCATTATTAGGAATATTTCTTATAATTCAAATTATTAGAGGATTCTTTTTATCAATGCATTATACTCCCCACATAGATTTAGCTTTTAAAAGAATAATTCATATTATCCAAAATGTTAATTTAGGTTGACTACTTCATAATATACATATTAATGGAGCTTCAATATTTTTTATTAGATTATATATTCATATTAGTCGAAATTTATACTATAATTCTTTTAAAATTTTTTATACATGAATAATTGGTGTATCAATTTACCTTATCTCAATAATAACAGCTTTCTTAGGATATGTATTACCCTGAGGACAAATATCTTTTTGAGGAGCAACTGTAATTACTAACCTTATTACAACAATTCCTTTAATAGGTATATATATTATTCAATGAATTTGAGGGGGATTTTCTATTAATAATGCTACTTTAAATCGTTTTTATTCCTTTCACTTTATCCTTCCATTTATCTTAATTATATTTATAATAATACATTTATTTTTCCTTCATATTACTGGTTCATCAAACCCATTAGGAACATATAGAAATTTAAATAAAATTTATTTTCATCCATACTTTACTATTAAAGATCTTTTAGGATTTATAATATTTATATTTATTATCTCAATTATTAATCTTGAATATCCATATATTTTTAGAGATCCAGATAATTTTTCTCCTGCTAATTCATTAATTACACCTATTCATATTCAACCTGAATGATATTTCTTATTCGCTTATGCTATTCTTCGATCAATTCCAAATAAATTAGGAGGAGTTATTGCTTTGTTATCCTCTATTATAATTCTTTACACCCTTCCTATAATTAACCTAATTATAAACTCCTTAACTTTCTACCCAATTAATCAATTTTTATACTGAATATTCATTAATACATTTATCCTACTAACATGAGTAGGGTCACAAATAATTGAAACTCCTTTTATAATAATTAGACAAATTTTATCATCAATATATTTTATTTATTTTATACTATTCATTCTATTTAAAAATATTAATGAAATTTTTATCTTTAAATAATTTATAATTAAAAAAAGTTAATGATCTTGAATTAAGTTTATATTTTGAAAATATAAAAAAGAAATTTAAATTTTTCTATTAACTTAATTAAATTATAAATATTATAAATTTAAATCTTATAATTAAAATTAAATATAACAAAATTAAAGGTAAAATAATTTTTCAACATAAATATATTAATTCATCATATCGTAATCGAGGTAAAATTCCACGTATAAAAATAATTATAAAAATAAAAATTAAAATTAATAAAAATATATAAATTAAATTTCCTAATAAATCAGTAAATATTAAAATTCTAATAAATCTTAAAAAAATAATTATGCCATATTCCCTTAAAAAAATTAAAGTAAATCCTCCTCTAAAATATTCAATATTAAACCCTGAAACTAATTCTGATTCTCCCTCAATAAAATCTATAGGTCTTCGATTTAATTCCGCTATAATCCTAATAAAATAAATAAAAAATAAAGGATAAAATACAATTAAAAATCATAAATTTTCTTGAAATTTCATAAAATCTTTAAATGAATATCTTTCTCTTATATATATTAATAAAAAAATAATTAAAATAAATCTTACTTCATAAGATAATATTTGAGAAACCGACCGAACTGCCCCTATTATTGAATATAAAGAATTCGAAGATCACCCCATAAAAATTAATAAATATCTTCTTAAAGTTATTAAAACTACTATTAATAAAATTGAATAATTTAAAAAATAAATATTAGTAATATATGGATACAATAATCAAAAAATTATCATTAATGAAAATCTCAAAAATGGACATATATAAAATAAATTATAATTTGACTTAAAAATATAAAACAACTCTTTCCTTAATAATTTAATAGCATCTCTAAAAGGCTGAATAAACCCAATTACTCCCACCTTATTAGGTCCTTTTCGAATCTGAATATATCTTAAAACCTTTCGTTCTAATAAAGTTAAAAATGCAATACCTATTAATAAAATAATTATCAAAATTAATAAATTTAAAATATTTAATAAAATTAAATAATAATATACATTTTTTATTATTACTTATATATCCTATCATAATATATAATTTTAAATTCTAAATTTAATACACTTATTTCTGCCAAAGTAATATTTTAAATTCAATTAAAATTACTCTAATTTAAATAAATAATAAAATTATTTCAAATAAAAAGTCCTTTCGTACAAAATTATTTTAATTAATTATAGATAAAAACCAATCTGGTTTACACCGATCTTAACTCAAATCATGTAAAATTTTAATAGTCGAACAGACTAAAACATTTAAATTTTTTCATTTAATTTTTATTTTAATTCAACATCGAGGTCGCAATCATTCTTTTAAATAAGATCTTTAAAAAATTATAACGCTGTTATCCCTAAGGTAATTAATTCTAACTATTTATAAAAATAAAATTTTATAAATTCTTATAAACTCATAAATTAATGTTTTATTTAAATTTTTAAATTTAAAATAAAAGTTAATTACATTTTATCATCCCCCCAATTAAATATAATATTTTTAAAATATTTAAATTTTAATAATAAAAATTATATATAAAATTCTATAGGGTCTTCTCGTCCCATAATATTATCTAAGAATTTTAACTTAAATTATAATTTTTCATAAAATATTTTAAATAGTTTAAATTTCATCTATTCCTTCATTCTAGTCTTCAATTAAAAAACAATTTATTATGCTACCTTTGTACAGTTAAAATACTGCAGCTATTTAATTTTAATCATTGAGCAGAATAAATTTTAAATTTTAATCTTAAAACCATGTTTTTATTAAACAGGTGAATTTAATTTATTTTTATATAAATAATTTAAATTGCCTAATTCTTTTATTAAATATTAAAAATATATTTCTAAATTTAAATAAAAAATTTAAATACTAATTTTATCATTATTTTTATTAATTCAATAATTAATTAATATATTTCTTTAAAAAATTAAAAAAATTAATATTAAATATTAAATAAATTTTTAATAAATTATTAAATTTTTTTCAAAAATATTTCAATTTTAAAAATATTTTTTATTTAAATTTCCATTTTTTTTAAAAAAAAATATAGATTATCCCATATATTTTTTATATAAATTAATTATTTATTTTATTATTTTAAAAATCAATATTATTTATATTAAATTCAATTAATATCAAAAAAAATTAAATATTTAAAAAATTGAATAAAATTTCTTCTCTAAATTAACTATTTAAAATAATTTTTTAACATTAAAATTTATATTAATTTAACTCTTTTTTAATTGAAAAATTTTTTATTTAAAAATTATATTTTTTATAAATCCTGATACAAAAGGTACAATAAATAAAAATTACTTTAATTAAATTTTTATTAATTCATTTACATTACTATTTTTATAATTCAAATAATTATTTAAATAATTTTTACTTTAATTTATACAAATAATTTTAAATAAAATTTTATTTAAATCTAAATAAAATATAAAATATTTCATTATTATAAATAAATATAAATTTTAAAATTTTAATATATAATTAATCTATTCAATGTAAATGAATCATTTTTAAATTTATTAAACTAAAATTTTTTTATTTTAATCTAAATACATTTTCCAATATATTTACTTTGTTACGACTTTCTCTATTATTTAAATAAAAATGACGGGCAATTTGTACATATTTTAAAATTAATTCAATTTATAAATTTTTACAAATTTACATTTAAATTCATTTTTTAATAAATATTAAAATTTTATTTTCCATTAATTAAATTAATTGTGATTCATAATAATTTAATTAATCTACATTTTGATTTGAATTATTATTAAAATTTAATAATTAAATTAATATTTAATTATATAATTTTTCAACAACAATATATAAAGTTAAATTAAATACTTCTATTCGTGGATTATCAAATTAATTTACAAATCCCTTTAATTTTATAAAATACCGCCAAATTTTTTATTTTTTAATGATTTAACATTTATTATTTAATTTAATGAAATATTAATATTAATACTAGGATATCTAATCCTAATCTATTTATAAATTTTTTATAAATTATACTTTAAAGTAATTATCTAATATTAATTTTTAATTTTATTTATATTTCACCATAAAAATTTTATTTTTAATATTTTTAATTAATTTTTTTTAAATATAATTTAATTAATTTTATATAAAATTTAATTTCATTTAAAGTTTAACCGCAATTGCTGGCACTTTATTTATTAATAAAAAAATAATTATCTTTTATAAAATTTCATTTAAATTAAAAAATTAAATATTATTAATTTAAAAATTAAAATTATTTAAATTTTTCCCCTATTAAATTTTACTTATATTTTTAAATTATATTATTAAATTTAAATAAAAAAAATTAATATATTTTTATGATAAATAATTATATAATTATTAATGATTTAATTTTTTTCTTCCTCCCCAAGAATTATTTTTTAAATATTAATTTTTTTTTTATATATATATATATATATATATAAAAAAAATAATTATTATATATTAATATTTTTTTATAAATATATAATTTAATTATTCATTATATATATTTATATATATATATATTATTTATATAATATATTTATTTTAATTATTATTAAATATTTAAATAATTTATCTTTTTATTTTAAAATTTTAAAATTTTAAATATTTAAAAATATATAAATTTTTATTAAAATAATGATTAATAATAAATAATTATATTTTAATTTAAACATTATTTTTAATTATATATATATATATTTATAAAAAATTAAAATATATTTTATATATTATTTATTAATTATTATTTAATTTAAACAATGAATATTTAATTTAAATTCTTTAAAAATTGAATTTTTATTAATTTTATAAAAAAATTTTAAACCTATTAAATATTATTTTTTTATATTTAAATAAGTAAGCTAAATAAGCTTTTAGGTTCATACCCTAACTATAGAAAATTAATAAAATCTCTTATTTATCAATATAACTTAAAAATACTTTAAAATTTTATATAATGATATGCCTGAAAAAGGATTATTTTGATAGGATAAATTATACATTATTTAAATTTAATGTTTTCATTAAAATAATTTATTTTATATATTATAGATTTAAACTATATCAAAAAATTTCAAAAATTTTTATGCATCTTTATACATTTATATATAATGAATATTAAAAATTAATTTTAAAAATTAATTTAAATTAAATTTAATTTATTTTAATAAATAATTTATTTCAAAGATTTATTTTAATTAATTTTTTAATTTTTTCAATTTTCCCTTTATTCTTTCAAGACTTATTAAATATATGATTTTTTATAGAAATCAATAATTTTATATTTATTTATTTAATAAGTATACAATTAAATAATAAAAAAATAATTTTTTTTTACTATTTAATTCAAATTATTTCTTCTATTTTAATAATCTTACCTTTAATTTTTAACAATTTTTTTTTATTCATTAATATCAAATGATTAATAATAAATTTTTATATATCTATAATAATTAAATTAGGAATCCCCCCATTCCATATTTGAATATTATATATATCTAAATTTATAAATTGAAAAATTATATTAATTTTTTTATCTATTCATAAAATTATTCCTTTTTATTTAATTTCTATAATTGAAATTAAATTTTTAATTTTAAACTATTTTATTTTATCTACTTCAATAATTTCTACATATAAAATAATTAATTCATTAAATATAAAAATATTAATAATTTATTCCTCTATTAATCAAACTAGATGAATACTTTTTTTAATTTATTTTAAAAATTTTTTTTGATTAATTTATATAATTATATACTCATTAATTTTATTTATAATTTTTTTTTTTTTTTCATTCTTTAAATTTAATTTAAATTTTTATTTAAATAAAAATTTAAATTTAAATTTAATATATTTAATATTAATTTTTAATCTAGCAAGAATTCCTCCTCTACCATTTTTTTTAATAAAATGAATAAATATATTCATTTCTATTTTTAATACAAATTTCCATTTAATTTTTTTAATAATAATAATTAATTCATTTATCTTAATTTATATTTATATTAATATTTTTATTTTAATTTTATTTTTTAATTCAATTAAATTTAAATTTTTTAATTATTCAATTATTCTAATAAATAAAAATTATTTTTTTATTTTATTTAATTTTTTTAATTTTTTTTTATCATTATTTTTTATCTTTCTTTAACTTTTTAAGATTTTAAGTTAAATTTAAACTTTAAACCTTCAAAGCTTAATATATAAATAATATTTTATAAATCTTACTTTAATTATTTAAATTCTTTAAATTTGCAATTTAATATTTTAATTCAAAACTATTAAGATAAAATCTTAATATTGAAAAATTTTTAATTTTTATAAATAAATTTACAATTTATTACCTTATTCGGACACAATATTAAAATTTAAAATTTTAATAT